CTTTTGATCCAATTTTTTTTTTCTCCTTATTCGTCAGGAAAGACAAGAAAATTTCAGGGTAGCAAATATTCTCTAGAATTTCTCGTAGATTCGAACCCATAGCTGCTGATAGAACTAGAATAGATACTTTCTGTTTCCTACTCACACGAGCCCATATCCTTGCTTTTCTATCAATCTCTAATTCGAATCTTCCCCCCCAATCAGATATTATGGTGCCTGTATAGACCGAAATTCCGTTATGGCCCAATTCTGACCGATAATAGATACCGGGACTTTGCAATATTTGATTGATGACAATTCTGTATATTCCGTTTACTATAGAAGTTCCCAAAGAATTCATTAGAGGAATGTTTCCAATAAAAATAGTTTGTTCCTGCATGTCCCCTCGGCTTTTCCAAATTAATCCTGCGGATACATATAATTCAGAAGAATACGTGAATGATTCATATACAGCATCTCTTTCTTTTAGCAAGGGTTCTACCAATTGATATGTTTCCACAAATAATTGAAATTCAATTTCTTGATCTGTATCTTCAATTTTTGGAAACTTATAAAGCTCTTCTGTTAAGCCCTGATCAATGAACCTACAAAATCCTTCAAATTGTATCTGATTCAACCCAGGTATTGTAGACATTCCTGCATTTCCATCTCCGAGCATTTTGAATTTCCCATTTATCAAAAAATCCCATTCGTTTCTCATTCTGCATCGATTCATATGATTCGATGCAGAATGCTGGAATTTAGATTCTGTTTACTGAATCGCATGAAATTTTACCCAACTCCATATAGATGGAATGTATGAAATACGTATGAACGGGGGAAAAAGGATGATTTTATACTTAATAAAATTGGAATTTCTAAGAGACAGATCCAAATGGAAAGGAAGCGATAAATTCCACTTAGACTTACGGAGTTTTGTATAGAATCAAAAAAATAATTCAATTTATACCATTATTATGATATTCCAATCCGTTAGGATACCAGAAAAATAAACGTCGTGATTTGATCTATTCGCTAAGATAAAGACATAAGAATCAGACACAATATACCAGCGTAAAGCTCATTTTTTTAGCACTTACCTTTTTCGTGGATTCCACTGTTCAAAAAATGATTTGCGAAGAACCCCCTTTTTCTTTTTTTAGTCGAATTTTTAGAATAGGATTGAAGTGCGTAAGACGGCTTGTATTTAGTAAACCCGTGCCGATATAGCTATCTATATATACATCGCCCCCCTTTATTGCATAGTTCGCTTCGGGACAGCGCATGTCGTGCTCTATCAAAATTTCGATTTTCTCTTCAATCTAAATTGCAGTACGACAATTTTCGGAAAATTCCCTATAGAGAGGCATCAGACACAGATAAGATAACCAATAAGCTAGCCGCGAAACGATTTATGTTTGGGGTTTACATATACTCATAATTGCTGTTATAATTGAAATGGAGAAGGCTTTTTTTATAGAAAAAACCAATATTGATTAGGTAGGTATCAATTTTGATTTTCTTCTATCATTAGGAAACAAAATTGACAATTTCAATTTCAATCCAAGAGTTGGTCACGAATTTTCAGTCACTAGTTAATGGTTCCAATTTGTCCTTAATTTTGGCTTTTGTGACTGAAAATGCACATTTCTTTTTTCATTTTTCAATAGAAAAAAAGAAAGAGAAAAGAGAGGTATTAAGATGTTGTGTGAGATACTATAAAATCAATTGAAGAACCGGAGCCGATCCAAAAAAAGGACATATTTTTTTTAGGCAAGGAATTAAGAAAAACGAGATTTTATATGGACGTACACAAAAAAAAGAAAAGACATTGAGTACCCCCCCCCCAAACAAAACAAGCAAAGGGGGAATTTTTTAATCTATTTTGTATCGTTTTGGCGGCATGGCCGAGCGGTAAGGCGGGGGACTGCAAATCCTTTTTCCCCAGTTCAAATCTGGGTGTCGCCTGATCAACAAACGATAAGACTCGCAATCCCTTATTCTGCTTGGCTGGTCTAACTCGCCGAATCTTTTCCAGCAAAGTACGCGACTCTTGACATTTTCGTGATTCGAAATAGCTGGGGTTTCTGTTCTTTTTTTTTTTTCTGTTCCTTAAACTTAAAGTGCTGTTAATCCTTGCATTTAGGATTCACGGAAAGATTATAGTAGTAGAAGCGCTTTCATATCAAATCAAGAGTTACCGATTTATTTCCACTGCTAATTGCTAATGCAGGGTCTACTGACCGGGTCTTGAATTAGATTGAAAAGCCCGAGGGAGAATCGAATTAATCGTTATGGAAGGGGCGGGAGATACTTTGTATGCAGTATACAGACTCATAAGAGTCTATGAATGCACGGGCATTCAATCAATATTCGATTGGACGGATAATTGGCTTTTACTTAATGATAATAAAGGGCAACAAAAAAAACGAGGAGTTCTTATTATTACTACAGATTAGGTAACACTCCCTTTGATACTTCCAAAGAAAAGTGCGACTGTGTATTTTGTTTCATTTTTCCGGATTCTACTAGAAATCATATACGAACTTGTTCTAAGTGGATTTATTGGAGCGTTTCATATTTAGTGGAGTCTTTCATCAAGGGCGTTGGGCCAGAATCCCTTTTTGACTCTGCGCCAGTGATTCCACTATTATTAGGAAACAATAATGGAATAAATTCTTCATATTCATAGAGATAGGGGACATAATTCACATGGATATAGTAAGTCTCGCTTGGGCTGCTTTAATGGTAGTCTTTACATTTTCCCTTTCGCTCGTAGTATGGGGAAGAAGTGGACTCTAGAGATACTACTAATTGAGTTGGGGAATCAAACTGTATCACTTTTTTTATAGATCGTTCTGCAAAGCCTTTTTAATTCTATTAATTATTAAATAATTAATAGAATAATTAAATTCAGTAATTTAATTCCATTTAGAATTTCGAAATTGAATTAATCAAAATACCTTCATTTCGGAATTCTATTGGCTTGGATTCTGGCGAGGTAATTGTATTCGATTCTATTATGAATAGAATACAATTCATAATATATATGAATAATGCTCTTTCAGAATCCAAATCAAACCTATATTTCCAAAATTCCCCTCTTTCTATTTTGAAAGGAAGGGGGATACAGATCATAGGAATTTTATTCCAACCGAAGTCTTCCTAGATTTTCTATTTGGTTTTTCTGAACCGGCCCTTGCCAGAGTTCTCTATGGACAATGGGGAAGAACGCGGAAAACCGGACCCCCCTTTTTTTTTATTGGACTGTTCAAAGAGAAAAGAAAGGGTTCACGATTTAATTTGAATAGTTAATAATAATAAGATTGTGCCTTGGTCAAGTCACATATTTCGCACTTACCACCGATTTTATTATTTTTTATTATTTGAGTATTTTAGAAATTTGCTTTCTGCTATGCTTTATTGACCCGTTTCATATCATGGCTCCAGGGTTGACAATCGCCGGGGTACCCCTTTTTGAAATCGGAAGAAGTTATAGAATAGAACTCCTTGGATCATCTGTCAACCGCTCAATCAACGACTTCTTCGGAATGCTAAAAAAAACGATTACTTTATTTCTTTCCTATTTCATTTTCTTTTATTAACTTGATTTTCTTTTAGTAATATATGCCCAAATTTTTTTTTCTTTCATCGATTTGATTCTTTTTTTAATGTATACCGAGATTCATATTGAAAATAATCAGAAATAAATCAATTTGAAAATCGTAAGAGCAGCCTTTCGATTATTTCAGATTGATTGGAATGAACAAAAAGAAAATACAAATAGACGAAGCAAAGAAATAGAATTGAGATACTATGTATCTATTAACATATATAAGGATCCATATCCATATTGTAGATTGATCTCTATTCAGTTTCTATCTTTATACATAAAAATAATAAAAATAGATAGTATGGTAGAAAGATTCATATATGAATCTTTCTACCATACTATCGAATCTCATAGGCTACTGCTGATTCTAGTCCGTTGGTTTCATTTAAGACTAAGACATGAAATTGAATTTTTTTTCTTAAATCCTTGATAAGAACTATAAGAACTAAGAAGTCAAGTTTCGTTCAAATTAATCACTTTGACTGACCGTTTTTACGTATATTATAAGCAAAAACGCAGTAGGAACTAGAACGAACAGTGTAGTAGCAATAAATGCGAGAATATTTACTTCCATAGTCTCATCGTTTGGTTTTTTTTTTTTACTTCGCAATAACTCGGGATTTAATCCCATAGAGATGATAACCCTTTCGCTTGTAAATTCAATGGGATGAATTACATTTCGATGATAGCGAATGGGATCAATATCATGAATAACAATATTTGACTGTCAAGTCGATTCATCGTCGAGAATTCAATAGTATAACATAGGCAGCTCTTTTATCCACACACCAAATACAAACTTTGATTCCTGATTCAATCAAAAGAATTCCTTTACTTTAATACTAATACTTTTTTAATACTAATACTTTTTTATTTACCAGTCTTTTCCAGTCTGTCTTTTCTATAATCGACCGCCTTACTTGTACAACCCCCTAACCGCTTTACACTTTCCTTGTTTACAAAGGGTTTAGAAAAAAACCAAACAAACAATCGAAACGAAATAGAAAAAGAAAAAGGGAAGGGGTTAAGTTCGAAACCCCTTTTCATTTTTTTTTTTTTTTTTTTTTCAAGAAAATTATATCATTAAAAAAAAAACGAAAAAGAAGTGTGATAAAGACGAGTCCCAGTAGAAAAGAATCGAATATTTCATAAAATTGACTATTTTATTTAGATTTATTTCGAGTTTATTCTTCTTTGGCAATACGCTTAAAAAAGATTATTCATTCCCTCTTCGGGAGGGGTTGGCGCCTTGCTTGATCTTTATTTTATTAAGAATATCATCCCCCCTCCCTTGGATTAGTACTAGAACGTATCCCTCAAAAGTTCGGCGTGAAATTTGAATGAGATAAATTCTTTCAAATTCAAACTAGTAATTTAAGTTAGCCAAACTAGAAACCAGAAAAGAAGATACTTTGAATCTTAATCTTAAAAGTATTCTATCAAAGTAACGATCTTAAATTCAGTTGTGTATACGCTCCCGGGAACGATATGGTACTCGATTCCATTCCATACACAGATGGGGGACAGTCAAAAAAACCAGACCCCCTACGGTAGCTCTTGGAATCCTGAATATGATGCTACCAATAATTGTAGCAATTCGCACATGTCTCTTTCTCATCAATCGGTACTGGTTGATGAGAAAGAGAAATGAAAAAGAAAAAAGAGCAAAGGAGAGCAGTAGGCATGAAATTCTACCATTTTATTTTGCCCCAGTTTAACAGAAACGGCGAGATATATTGATGTTTTTTTTTTATTGGATTTGGATCCGTCGGGACTGACGGGGCTCGAACCCGCAGCTTCCGCCTTGACAGGGCGGTGCTCTGACCAATTGAACTACAATCCCGGGGCGGTAAAATGTACCGAATACCTATTTTTATGATTTCATTCAAACAATTTCATTTATATTTAGATAAATATCGACGTGTTGGAACCGAGACGTGAGTGAGATATTGATATACACACGGATATACACTTTAGTGAGAGCGGCACGGATTCCTTTCGTTATTGCCAAATCAATTGATAATTCGTTTTTCAATGTCCCAATGAAAAAAAAAAAAAAAAAGAGTCTTTTTTTGCGTTACTTTATTCTTTTCATTAGACTTTATGCTTTCGATTTCATGATCCTGATATGAATCTAGATCATTATTAGCAAGATCAGAATTTATGGGAACAAATAAATGGAGCAAACAAAATAAATAAATAGCGGTAGGGATCTATCGGAGAATTGGACTCTTTTTATTCTTGAGTCTTTCGTATCTGGCATTTCTGGAAAACAAAGGGGGTTATATCATTTCCTGGTGGATCAGCGAATTATTGGGCCGAGCTGGATTTGAACCAGCGTAGACATATTGCCAACGAATTTACAGTCCGTCCCCATTAACCGCTCGGGCATCGACCCAGGAAGAATAAAGTCTAGGCTTATTTATAATCCACGATCAACTTCCTTTCGTAGTACCCTACCCCCAGGGGAAGTCGAATCCCCGCTGCCTCCTTGAAAGAGAGATGTCCTGAACCGCTAGACGATGGGGGCATATTTGCCCGACTGCCATCATACTTAGTATGAACAGTTTTTTGAAATTGTCAATATAATGGAATGGGATGACTAACTCTAAAGTAAAGGATCTTTCCACCTTTTCTGATCCCATACCAATAGCATTTTTTGATTCGTCCATCAATCGCTCATTCTAATCGCCATTCTAGTCTAAAATCGAAATCTATTATAGAAATTGCTATAAATAATAATAAAAATAAAAATAGGCAAAGTAGAGGACTCTTTTGGGAAGTGATTGATCCGACATAAAAGAAGATTTTTTCTTCATTTCTTCCACTTAACTTTCATTCATTTATCCACTCCTTGGTAAGATGAGATCGGACTATTCCTATATCGCCCTAAGCTGGGAAATTAACAAATGAGAAATCCGAAAATCTGGGAACGGGGATTAAGATTAACAAGTTATCAATTTTTTTTTTTTTTTTTTTTTTCTCTAAAATTTGGGTTCGGGGAACAAACAGAATCTCTTTATCACATGTGAAATCTGGTGGATCTATGTCGAATTGGTAGGTCCATGTATCCATGTATCAATCAAATAAGTTTCGTTCCGTTCTGATGGGGTCAGATCAATTTAAGTCAATTCCATTAGGGTCGGTCTTGAAACACTTCATTTCATTGATATTTATCAAATCCAATATCAATAAACCCGGGTTAACCGATACTTATACTTATTACTTATTAAGTAAATCAAAATTATCGTTCCCCTAGGTGACACTCGCCGCTATGAGTCTACTGCATATAATTATAATATATATATAGATAGATATAGATCTATCTTATCCGCCTAGTGACGCCTTCAATAATTGAATCCAATTGCCCTTTTAACTCAGTGGTAGAGTAACGCCATGGTAAGGCGTAAGTCATCGGTTCAAATCCGATAAGGGGCTTTTTGGCCTTTTTCATAAATATAAATAAAGTAAAGTGGTAATATTCATATTGAAACGGGAATAAAAATTGTGTTGATTTGTAATAAAAAAAGTAACCAACTGGATAATAATGTAATTATAAACTTTCGAATTTAATGATAATACGTTATCCTTATAATGAGTTAGAATATAGTAATTAGAATAGTAATTCTACTTCTAAAAGAAAGTTGCTAAAAGAAAGTTGAACGCTTGTTTATTATAATGAGTAATGTGAAGTCGTCTCTTCGATCACCAAATATTTTTCTTTTCCATTATTCCAATCTAATCTATTGTAAAGATTCGAAATCAACAAAATAAAAAGTAAGTGGACCTAACCCATTGAATCATGACTATATCCACTATTCTGATATTCAAATTGCAAATTCGATAGCTATGAAATTCGAACAGTAGATTTTTTTTATTTGATATTTCTTTGGACTCCGCAAGAATCC